TGTATGGCGTGGTGTATACACGTTATGCAAACAGAAGGTATGGTTACTCTACTCTATTTTTTCATGGAATGATTATTCCATTCTTTTTTCTCTTTGGATCATAACCAAATCAAAACTTCTCGAGTTATCAGAATCTGTAGTAAAAAAAGTCCTTGGTTATTTAACTTAGATGAAATAGTAATAGTTCCGCTCATTGGTATACTACAAAAATGGGAATGAAATCAATCTGATTCCAATATCTCATATCTTTCCCAAACAAAAGGGGACAATTTAAGTGGAAAGCCCATATCTATTTAATATCTATTTATTAGAATAAAATTAGTCTGTTTTTATGTTATTTCGTACTGTATAATTCCTTTGCTTTGTTTGTGGGATCATTTTCCCCAGGGGTAATGAAAAGAATTCTAGAATGGATTGCTAATTATGCCTAGATCTAATATAAATGGAAATTTTATTGATAAGACCTCTTCAATTGTAGCCAATATCTTATTACGAATAATTCCGACAACTTCAGGAGAAAAAAAGGCATTTACCTATTACAGAGATGGTGCGATTTGATTCTTTTTTCTTGTTTTTTTTAGCCCTCACCTCAGTCTTACGAGAAAGAGACGCGGTTCGGTATAGAAAGAACGAAATTCTTGAAATAAACCTACGCTCGGTGAAGGTGAAGTTTGGAGATAGAACAATTCCTTCTATCGTGTATCCTCGATTGATGCAGCCTCAGATGTTTCAATTGTTGATTTGAGTATTGAGCGAAAGGTTACACCTATGGGTTCTGTATTGCGGGTCAATCCTACACTACATCAGTACCAATAGACGGCATAAGGGAAAAAGCACTACACCTAGGAATCAACAACACAAAAACTTTGTTATAAATTCCCCCTTTCCTTATCGGTATCGGGACTAACAAGAATGGTTGGGACAACAAACATCCATCTCGTTTGTACTTTGGATACCCGTATAACCATCAAAGATCGTTGAAGTGACTAATTCCTGGAAATAGAAGGCGTTGAGAACAAAGAAATTGTTGGAGTTACCATTTATATCTAACACTAATATGATTGGTGTTAAGAAAAAACCTCTTGCGGGAAGGCTGGCTAGAGATTTCTTGTAAAAATACTAGTTCCTTTCAGTTCATAATGAGATGAGAATAGTTCAATTTTTATTCTATGGATTATTCCCCTTAGTACTATGCGCAGAAGGGAGGAGCCGTATGAGATGAAAATCTCATGTACGGTTCTGGAACGGAGATTTTTTGAATAGAATGAACGACCGTAACGGATGTTGGCTCAATCCGAAGGAAATTATGCGGAAGCTTTACAGAATTATTATGAAGCTACGCGACCAGAAATTGATCCCTATGATCGAAGTTATATACTCTATAACATAGGCCTTATACACACAAGCAATGGAGAGCATACAAAGGCTTTGGAATATTATTTCCGGGCACTAGAACGAAACCCATTCTTACCACAAGCTTTTAATAATATGGCCGTGATCTGTCATTACGTGCGACTATCTCCACTATAGAAATAAGGAAAAAAAGCAAAGATCAAATTGGCTAGTAAATACTAGAAAAAATAGGCTTTCTACATAATGCATCGTCCAAAGCAACGATTTTTATCAGCTGTAGCAAGGAAAGAGACTTCACGAGAACCAAAATAGGAAGAAAAAAAAATGAGTGCAGCCTATATACTATATTCTATGGATAAAGGATCAAATTGATAGAGAAAGCACCGTAAAGATCAATTAGCGAGCTATTGAGTCGATACAGTTAAGAACTGCTTACTTATGTCATGATATGGGACAAAAGTTAGGAATCAACTTATGTAATAGAGTCAATCCACTAAGGTATTGAGCAGCGGTGTAGCATCAGATCCCAAAGATAGTAAGTTCTTTTTTCTTATGGAAAAAAGTCTTTTTCAAAGATTCTATATGAATTCCATATATGAAACCGAGATAGTTACCTTTCAGAAAATTCTAACGATATTGTGGGGATACCTATGCTTCATTCTTCTGAAGGTGGGAGAAAAGATCAAACTGATTCTGATTATTGATCAAAATTAGGGTTTGAAACTTATGTAATTAACTTCTTCTGGTTAACCCAAGAAAAAATGGGATAGGTTTATGAGAAATCTAATTCAGTTAGCATAGGGTAGATTAAGATAGGACACAAAAAGAATCGATTTTTGAGCCGTATGAGATAGGAAACTCTCAAGTACGGTTCTAAGGGAAGGAACCACCTATTCCGACCGGGGAGAACAGGCCATTCTACAGGGTGATTCTGAAATTGCGGAAGCTTGGTCCGATCAAGCTGCTGAGTATTGGAAACAAGCTATAGCGCTTACTCCAGGTAATTATATTGAAGCACATAATTGGTTGAAAATCACGAAGCGCTTCGAATAAAACCACTCTCTTTTTTAATGAATTAAAAAAAAAATGGGTTTGGTTGTTGGATCCATCAATCAAATAAAATAGATTGTTCCTATGAGAAGATCTA